TCCAAAGAAATGAAATTCCAAAAAAAGCAGGGGGTCGACTGTTCCAATTCAAATTTGATCTCTATCGAATTTGAATATCAGAATAGCGGATATAGTCATAATTCAATGGGTCAGGTCCACTTACTTTTTCCTTTGTTGATTTCGAATCTTTCCAATAAATTGGATTGGGATCTATAAGGAAAAATAAGGATCTCTGGTAATTCAAGAGGTGGATTAGAATTATTATTCATAATAATGAAAATTTACTGAACAAATGTTCCACTTTCTAACTAGAACTACTATAAATACTCTAACTTAGTATAATGATAACATAGTATCTAGTTAGTTACTTTTTTTATTCCAAAAAAAAAGTATCTCTATTTTCTGAATACTATGGACTTTTCTGAAAAACCCCAAAGCCCCTTATCGGATTTGAACCGATGACTTACGCCTTACCATGGCGTTACTCTACCACTGAGTTAAAAGGGCTTATTTGATTAAATTCCCCAACGGGTCGCTATGTAGATAAAATATCTATATGCACATATATTATATACATAAGTATATGCACTAGACTCATAGTGGCTAGTGGCTTATTTTTAATAATCAAATGGATTTGCCTAGCAACTCTAGGGTAAATTTTTTTAAGACTGACCCTAAATTTATTTTATTGAAATCATTCCTATCAAAGCAAAATTGACTTGATTGATACATAGCATGGACAGTTACCAATTCGACATAAAAGAAATTTCAAGATATTTCATTGAATCGTGTGATGAAGAGATTCTACTTGTCCCCTTGAACTAAATTTTTCTATTATAGAAGATTTTCAATAACTTGTTGATCTCGCTTAATAGATTTATTGGTTGTTACTTTCCTGGTTTAGTGTGAGATAGAGATAAGGATATCTCATCTTAACAATGAATGAAAGCAAAAAAAATAGAACTGACCCCTCCCATTTCTTTTCTGACGGACCAATCATTCTCTGAAAAACGCAAAGATCCCTCAGATCTAATCATACCATTCCATTATATTGACAATTTCAAAAAACTGATGATACTATGATCATGAGGGCGGTTGAGCAAGTTAGCCCCCATCGTCTAGTGGTTTAGGACACCTCTCTTTCACGGAGGCAGCGGGGATTCGAATTCCCCTGGGGGTAGGGTACTACGAAAGGAAGTTGATCATGGATTACCAATAAGCCTCAAATTGATTCTTCCTGGGTCGATGCCCGAGTGGTTAATGGGGACGGACTGTAAATTCGTTGGCAACATGTCTACGCTGGTTCAAATCCAGCTCGGCCCAATAATTCGCCAATCTACCATAAGATGGTATAACCCACCTTGTCCTTCAGAAATACCGCATACGAAACTAAAAAAGAAGAAAATCTTCTGCTAGATCCCTTATTTTCCTGGGATTGTAGTTCAATTGGTCAGAGCACCGCCCTGTCAAGGCGGAAGCTGCGGGTTCGAGCCCCGCCAGTCCCGACGGATCCAATATCCAATAAATACATCTATTCATTTCACCCTTTCATAGAACATAGTAAAGGGTGTCGGGGGCATAATTTCATTCCCAAGCAAAACGGAGTCTTTGTTTCTTTTTTCTTTCCTATGTTTTCCATTTCGCGTTTATTGTTTGTTTAGATTTGTAACGATGTGACTAATCGAAGTGGAAGGCAATCTGATAATCCTTCATCAGAGGATTATCCAAGCAAGACGCAAGCTAAGTTATAGAAAAAAACAAGGAAACGGATAATAAATACAAGGAATTTTGGATTAATTGATTCAGAAATCAAAATCATTTTTTGGTATGGATAAAAGAACTTCCTATGTTATACTATTCAAGTCTAGACTACGAGTTGATTTGATAGATGAGATATTGTTATTCATGATATTGATCCCATTCAAAATCATCGAGAGGTAATTCATTCATTGAATTTACAGACGAAAGATTTATCATCTCTATGGGATTAAATCCCGAGTTATTGTGAAGTAAAAAAATCGATGAGATTATGGAAGTAAATATTCTTGCATTTATTGCTACTGCACTATTCATTCTAGTTCCTACCGCCTTTCTACTTATCATTTATGTAAAAACAGTTAGTCAAAATGATTAATTCATTTGAATTTTCAAATGAATTTGAATAAAACTTTCCTTCTGAGTTCTTATCAAAAATTGACGAATTCAAATGAAAAGGATTCAAATTTCGCGTCTTAACTTAAATGAAATGAGCGGACTTTAATCGGCAGTATTCTACTAATTTGATAGTATGGTAAGAAAGAAATAGATGAATCCTTCTTTCTACCATACTATCGATCTCTTATTCTATAAAGTTTTAATCTAGAATAAAGATAGATTCTATAGATCAATCTACAAATTCTGATCATGTAATATATTCTATTAATTCCATATATTGTATGGAATTGACATAACATATTGTATAGAATTGACATAACACCCAATTCTATTTATTTGCTACATCTATTTGTTCCGATCAATCTAAGATAAGAATTATCTTAGGATTCTAATTCCTTTTCCTAATCCTAATAAAGAAGAGGAAACCTCGCTTATTTTTAACGCCCAAACCATGATATGAAAAAAGTCGATAAAGCATAAATCGCCTTTATAAGATTAGAAACCAAGCGATAAATGCCCAATATGTGATTCGTCCGAACAAGATCTTATTATTGCATAGTCTCTCGTTAGATAACTACTATGATATCATTTCTCATAGAAAGTTCGTATACACTTAACAAAACCACTTGTTCTTTGAACAGTAAAAAGGAAAAGCAATCAAAAAAAAAAAGGGTCCGGTCTTCCTCAGTATCCATCTATAAAGATGGTAAGAGCCCATTCCATTGATTGAAATAGAAAATTTCGGAAGAATCTTAGGTTGGAATAAATTTCCAATCATCTGAATCCCCTTCTTTTCGAAATACAAACAGGGGAATCGCTCAAATATCTCTTTGATTGAAAGAGTATGATTCATATCATAGATTACTCCATTTGACTCCAATGAAATTCGAAATTCAGACATATTATTTTAAATAGTTCAAAACGCGTTGCAGAACGATCTATAAAACAAGCGATACGGTTTGATTCCTCAACTCAATTTAGTAGTACTTCTAGAGCCCACTTCTTCCCCACACTACGAGTGAAAGGGAAAATGTAAAGATTACCATTAAAGCAGCCCAAGCGAGACTTACTATATCCATGTGAATTATGTCTCCTATCTCTATAAATACAAAGGAATTATTCCTCACTAATAATAGTGGAATCAATGGTGCAGAGTCAAAAAAAGGGGATTTTGTCCGAACACTATTGATAAACCAATCTGATTCTGATTTCGAATCGGGAAAGATTAAACACAAGCAAAATATCCAAAGGGAATGGGAACATGTGAATAATAAGGCCTATTTTTTTGTTGACCCTCGTAAGTAAAAACGGAAAGGGAGAAATCACTAAAAAAGATAAATCACTATCTAGTACAGACCTCTATTTCCCCTAATCCCTACCCCCTTTCCCGATTATCTCTGAGGGGTAGGGGGAGGGGTTATCAAAAAAAATTCTTTCTTTTTTCTATAAAAAAAAGATTATCCATCGACTCTAATCTTGATTGGATACCCCAGCGTTCATCTCGCAAGTCCGTCATATATAATGCAACTGCCAACCCTTTCCAAAATTCTAAATAAAATCATATTTCTTAGCAGGCTCTACAATCTAATCCAAGATCCAGTCATTAGACAGTCCCATAGTATATAGTAATAGAAGGGAATCATAAAGTCTTAAAAGCTCCCTACCATAGAATAGATTATAATATTTCCTTGAATCCTAGATGCGAACGAGGATTCACAATCTTTTATTTTCGAAAAACCTCAGACCCAATGTTTAGAATCAAACAAAATATCAACAGTCTTTCCTCTGTTTCTACCGGAGAATTATTCTCCGAGTTGTATCAGCAGAATAGAAGAAAAGAAAAGATTTCGGTTTTTTTGTTTGATCAGGCGACACCCGGATTTGAACTGGGGAAAAAGGATTTGCAGTCCCCCGCCTTACCACTCGGCCATGCCGCCAAAATGATACAAAAATCTTCTCGAATTACTAAATTTTTATTGTACTTGAAATTTTTCATTTTGTTGTTTTGGATTTGATCCATTCCCTCGATTCATTCTAGAGTATCTCAAAATCCACAATGCTAAAAACATTCTCTCGCTTTTCTATTGAGAAATCACATGTGGATTTTCAGCCGACAAATTGGAACCATTAACTATTGACTGCTTATGCTTACTTCGAATTTATGAACGCTTCTGGAGATTTTAATCTAAAAATTGTGTTTTCCTAATGACATACATAAGAAAATACAAATTGAGATAAAACTAATCAATATTTCTTTTTTTTAATCAAAAAATCCTTCTCAATTTCAATTATAACAAAATATATGAGTCTATGTAAACCCCAGAACATAAATTACAGATATCTATTAGTTAGATATGTTATCGATAGGGAATTATCATAAAATTATTCTACTTCATTTTTGCATTGAATAGAGATTTTCGTTTGATAAAGGACGACCCGGGCTGTCCCGAATAGAAGGTACTAAAATAAAAGAGAAGTCGGATATTATAGCCATCTGCGTACGTGTTTAATAAATGCAACCCTTCTTATACACTTTATACACTTCAAATAGTATTCTACTCAAAAATCAGTAAAGTACAAATATCTCTCTTCTCTGCGAATCTTTTTTTGAACACCGAAATTCATCGGTTAAGTGCTCAAAAAAGGGATTCTATATTGTTTCTGATTTTTGTGTCTTTATCTCCCAAATACTGAATCTTTTTATTTTTTTTTCAAATTCCAATATGTAATATTAAATATTATATAATATAATTTCTAATTTGAATTATTTGATTTTTTTTTTCTATACAAAACCCTATAAACCTTAATAGGTCTAAGTGACAAAATTCTGTTTTTAGTACTGTTTTATCAATTCCTTTCCATTTTGATCTGTTGCAACTTCCAAT